AAAGTTGGCACTGAACAGCTGTTCAGTGCCAACTTTAGGGGACCTCTGCAAAAAAAACACCTCTATAGAGGGAATATAGTTTAATTCTGGTAAAATATATGTTTTGCATACATAAGATTATGGGTTCGAGTCCGATTATTTCCAAAAAAGAAGAATATAAATATAAAATATCATAAATGAATCATTTTAGATTAAACAGTCAATCGAATTTTATTGAAATGTTTGATTCCTTAGACAACAGCTTTTCAAAAAAGAAAAGTCTTCTGATTTTTAATACACTAGATAATGTACAGGTTTCTTGTAAGTTTGAAAAATTGTCTAAAATAATTTTTCCCAATAATTTATTCCTAGAATGTTTTTTAAGTCAAAAACTTTATTTTTTTTGTAAACAAAATCTTAAAAAACAAAAGTCTTTATATTTTATAGCAACGATTCGGAGTTATAGAGTTTTTATATTTTTAGAAATTTTACTGCATAGTATATTTTTAATACGTCAATCCATTATAAATTGATGTAAAATAAAAATTGGTTGTTTAGATCTTTTGTGACCAAGTGTAGTTTTAGATAAATTATTGATAAATACTATATTACAAAATAGATTTATGATTCATATTAAATAAGGTTTTTAGGAGAATAGCTTAATTAGGTAAAGCTTTGGTTTTCAAAACCAATGGTTGTAGGTTCAAGTCCTTCTTCTCCTGGTTTATAATTTCTGTTTAATTAATATACTTAAAATTATGTTAACGTCAATCTTAATTGCAAGTCCTTTAGAACAATTTGAAATTGTTACTTTAATACCTTTAACATTTTTTGGCTTAAATATTTCAATAACAAATTCGGTGTTATTTATGATGTTTTCTTTTTTTATCGCAATATTTTGAATTAGTCTAAGCTTTTATGGAAACACTATAATACCTAATAATTGGCAATTGTTGAATGAAATGGTGTATAATGTAACGTCGAGTATGGTCCAAGATAATTTAGGTTCCAAAGGTGAAGCATATTTTCCATTTATTTTTGCATTGCATTTATTTCTTCTTTTTTGTAATTTAATAGGAATGGTTCCGTATAGTTTTACAGTAACAAGTCATATTACCTTTACATTTGGATTAGCGTTGTCAATTTTTATAGGTATAAATATTATTGGTATACAAGCCCATGGATTTAAATTTTTTGCATTATTTTTACCTAGAGGTGTACCTTTACCAATAGTACCATTATTAATTACAATTGAATTTCTTTCATATATAGTTAAAGTTTTTACTTTATCTATAAGATTATTTGCGAATATGACTTCAGGTCATACATTATTAAAAATTATTGCTGGTTTTGCATGAACTATGTTATCAGCAGGAGGTTTGTTAGCTGTATTTCATTTAATACCTTTAGGGCTTTTACTGGCGCTTATAGGGCTTGAATTAGCTATAGCAGGTTTACAAGCGTACGTTTTTACATTATTAACATGTATTTATTTAAATGATGTTTTAGAATTTCATTAACATATAAGAAAGAATGCCTCAATTAGATCGTATTATTGTCTTTTCACAAATTTTTTGATTGGTTTTAATTTTCTCAATATTTTATGCTATTTTAACACATTATTTTTTACCAAAATTTTTAAAATCCTTAAAAATACGTAAGCAAGTTATTGATCTAAATACTAAAAAAATATTAAAAAAGACGGAAGAAACTTTAAATAAACAAAAGTTGTTAATAAAAATATTAGTTAAAAATCTTGAAACAACTTCAAGTTTATTAGTTTGTTATTTTGGTCAATTGGTCAAAGGTAATAAAAGGGTAGATACTTTAATGATTGATCAAAAAATTAGTTTTGTTATTTTAAATACAATAAAATTTTGTGATCTTAAATTATTAAATTCAATATTTGTTTATCCTAAGTCATTTAAATTTAAAGATTAATTAGAAAAGTGGTATGTATTTACTTATTTTATGATTACCTTTGTTAGGATCTATTTTTTCAGGGTTCTTTGGGCGTTTTTTAGGTCATAAAGGATCCAGTATCATTTCAGTTGTATGTGTTTTTTTATCGATGTTTTTGTCAATTATTGCATTTTATGAAGTTGGTTTTATGGGATTAAATTATTGTATTATGCTTAGTCCATGAATTGAAGTAGGAATTTTGAAAATTTCTTGAAGTTTTTTATTTGATAGTCTTACTGTTACAATGTTAGTTGTTATAACAGTTATATCTAGCTTAGTACATTTATATTCTTTAGAATATATGCAAAATGACCCGCATTTACCGCGTTTCATGTCTTTTTTAGAAATTTTTACGTTTTTTATGTTGGTTTTAGTAACTGCGGATAATCTTGTACAAATGTTTGTTGGTTGAGAAGGTGTAGGGTTAGCTTCATATTTATTAATTAACTTTTGATTTACTAGATTAGCAGCGAACCAATCTGCCATTAAAGCCTTAGTAGTAAATAGAATCGGAGATTTTGGACTAAGTTTAGGTATATTAACAGTCTTTTATATTTTTCAGTCAGTAGATTATTTTATAATTTTTTCATTATCACCGTTATTTAGTAATTACTGCTTAAATTTTGGGGGAATTAATATTTCTGGTTTAACATTAATAGGTATTTTTTTATTTATAGGTGCTATAGGTAAATCAGCTCAATTAGGATTACATACGTGATTACCTGATGCTATGGAAGGACCCACACCAGTTTCTGCGTTAATTCATGCGGCAACTATGGTAACAGCTGGAGTTTTTTTATTAATCCGATTTTCTCCTTTAATTGAATTCTCATCTACTGTTTTAAATATTTTAGTATTATTTGGGTCTCTTACGGCTTTTTTTGCGGGGATGTCAGGTATATTTCAAAATGATTTAAAAAGGGTTATTGCTTATTCAACTTGCAGTCAATTAGGTTATATGGTATTTGCTTGTGGGATTTCATGTTATAATGTCAGTATGTTTCATTTAGCAAACCATGCTTTTTTTAAAGCATTATTATTTTTAAGTGCGGGTTCAATTATACATGCGTTAGCAAATGAGCAAGATATGCGTAGAATGGGATCTCTTATTAAATTTTTGCCTTTAACATATTCTTTAATGTTAATAGGATCTCTTGCTTTAGCAGGTTTTCCTTTTTTAACAGGATTTTATTCAAAAGATTTTATTTTGGAATTAGCACAAGTTACGCTAAATAAGAATATATATTCTGTAGAAGGGGCATTTGCGTGTTGGTTGGGAAATTTATCAGTCTTCTTTACGGCATTTTATTCTTTCCGTTTAATTTATCTAACATTTGTAAATTCTGTAAATACAACAAGAGAAAATATTTTGAAAAGTCATGAGCCTTCCTTATTAATGTTAATCCCATTAATTATATTAGGCTTTGGTAGTATTTTCATAGGTTATTTAGGAAAAGATTTGTTTATAGGGCTGGGTACAGACTTTTGACAATCTTCAATTGTTATTCTGCCATTAAATTCTTACTTTATGGAGGCAGAGTGGTTAAATATAAACTTAAAATGATTGCCTTTTGTATTAAGTGCTTTAGGAGTTGGTTTAGCAACTATTATTAATATTACGAAAACTCATATATATTTATATAACGCTTTTTATCGTAATATATGTTTTTTAATAAATAAGAAATGATATTGGGATGTTTTATATAATAGATTTTTTGTTTATCCTATATTAAATTTTGGTTATTTAGTCTCTTTTAAAAACTTGGATAGAGGGTTTATTGAGTTATTGGGTCCTTATGGTTTTTCTAAAATAGTGCCCACTTGATCATATATTTTTTCTAAATTACAAACAGGTCAACTAAATCATTATTTATTTTTTATTGTTTTAGGAGCTTGTTTATTTTTTTTAATTATCTTTAATCAAATTCAATTATTAATTTTTTATTCAGTTTTGATTTTTTTCATATAGTAAATGATTTAAATTAGTTGGGGTCTATAGCTTAAAGGTTAGAGCGTACGCGTGTGACATGATTAGTATTGTATAATTAAGTATTATTTAATACTCGTATTATAAATAAATATATACGAATTGATTTTTTATGTAAGTGAAAATCTTATTATTTAGAGCTTGAATATAAAATTTAATTTATGATTATTATCAAAGCTAAATTAAATTATTAAATTTATTGAGTACGTATAGAAATTTATTGAAAACATCATGACTCTAAAGTATGTGTAATAATATCAAACTTAATAGCGTGCATTAAGTTTAAGCTTGATATAAAATGGTGTAAAGTAAAACTCTACGAATTTAAAATATAAAAAATTGAAACATGTAAAAAGAGGAACTTTACGTAAGCTAACGCTTTTTTGTAATGGAAAAGATATGCAAATTGTATTTTATGTTAGTAATAAATTTTATTATTAATAAAGAAGCTGTATGATAAGAAATTATCATGTACAGTTTTAAGCAAAGATATTTTAATTCTTTAAAAGTTAATATATCGATTGTAACTTGATAAGCGTAAAGTTGGTTGTTCAAATCAATCTAGACCCAATTTAATAATGAATTTTATGTTAAACTTAGAATTTATAAATCCTTTGATTTTAGTGTGTATCACTCCTATTTTCGGAGTCTTGGTACTGTTTGTTATTCCAGCAACAAACGAATATTTATGTAAATTAGTGGCATTGAATACTGTTTGCTTAACCTTTTTGTTGTCATTAATTTTATGAATACAATTTGATAATACGACAGCTTTATTTCAATTTGGTAGTACATATAATTGAGCCCCCTCCCTTAATTTGTACTATACAATTGGAATTGATGGTATTTCCTTATTTTTTATATTATTAACAACATTGTTAACAATATTTTGTATCTTAGTTAGTTGGGGATCTGTACAAAATTTAATTAAAGAATATTTAATTTGTTTTCTGTTATTAGAATTCTTTTTAATTCAAGTATTTTGTGTTTTAGATTTATTATGATTTTATATATTTTTCGAAAGTGTTTTAATACCTATGTTTTTAATAGTAGGTATATGAGGTTCGCGGGAACGTAAAGTTAGAGCTGCTTATCAACTTTTTTTATATACTTTAATTGGATCATTATTAATGCTATTAGCATTACTAACAATTTATTTTGAAGTTGGCACTACAGATTTACAAATTTTATGATACTATAATTTTACAGAATTAAAGCAAATTATTTTTTGATTGGCTTTTTTTTCAAGTTTTGCTGTAAAAATACCTATGGTTCCGTTTCATATTTGATTACCTGAAGCACATGCAGAAGCTCCCACAGCAGGATCTGTAATTTTAGCTGGAGTATTATTAAAAATGGGTGGTTATGGTTTCTTGCGTTTTTCAATACCGATGTTTCCTGAAGCGTCAATTTATTTTACCCCATTAATTTTTACCTTAAGTATTATTGCTATTTTGTATGCATCATTAACTACATTAAGGCAGGTAGATTTAAAAAAAATAATAGCTTATTCTTCGGTTTCTCATATGGGATTTGTGACAATTGGTATTTTTTCTCTAAATTTACAAGGTATTGAAGGTAGTATACTATTAATGTTAAGTCACGGATTAGTATCAAGTGCATTGTTCTTATGTGTTGGGGTATTATATGATCGTTATAAAACCCGAATATTAAAGTACTACGGTGGTTTAATGCAAGTAATGCCAATTTTTGGTATTTTTTTTTTATTTTTTACTTTTGCAAATCTAGGATTCCCTGGAACGAGTAGTTTTATAGGAGAATTGTTGGTACTTATAGGTATATTTCAAATTAATCGAATTTTAACCTTTTTTGCAGCTGTTGGAATGGTTTTAGGGGCTGCATATTCTATTTGACTTTTTAATCGTATAAATTTTGGAGGTTTAAAAACTCAGTATTTAACCTTTTTTCAAGATGTTTCAAGACGAGAGTTTTGAATTTTATTGCCCTTGACATTCTTAGTGTTGTGATTGGGTATTTATCCAATTTCATTTTTAGGTGAACTTCATTTTTCAGTACTTGGTTTAATAGAACAATTGTTATAACTTTTGCCATGAATATGTTTGATCTTACTTGAATTTTGATGCGTTTAGGAGGCCTTTTTTTCTTTAGTGGAATTTTATTAGATGTAGAGGTAATTGTATTAATAATTAGTTTAACAACTTTACATATGAATTTAGGGTTAAGAACAATATTGACTGATTATATTCATATTGAAAGAGTTAAGATAACTTTATTATTTTTGATACGCATTTCTAGTATTGAGATAAATCGATATCTTATAGAGCTTTTGTTATAACTTTAAAATAAAATTTAATTAATGTATAATTTTTTATATAATTTCTATTCCATATTAACTGAAACTTATATTATTTGTAGTGTTTGTTTGTTACTTATATATGGTGTTTTTCTAAGTACGTATTCAACTTTAGGTTACCCTTTATTAAGTCAAAATTTTACTTTATTAGTTTTACAAATATTAATTTTTAGTTTTCTTTTAATTTTTTTACAAATCCCTTTGAGTGTTATAAGTTGAAACAATTTTTTAATTAATGATTCCTTTACTTATTATGCCAAATTAATTATAATTTTAACAACTATAGGTTGGTTTCTTTTATCTTCTGAATATTTATTATATGAAAAATTAAATTATTTTGAATTTTGAATCTTAATTTTGTTAGCGATAGTAGCAATGTTATTTATTATACAATCTTATGATCTATTAACTATTTATTTAGCAATAGAATTTCAAAGTTTAATATTTTATATTTTAGCAAGTATAAATCGAACTTCTGAATTTTCAACCGAAGCAGGATTAAAATATTTTATTTTAGGGGCTTTTTCTTCAGCATTTTTACTTTGTGGTTCATCAATTGTTTATGGTCTTACGGGTTTAACAAATTTAAATGATTTAGCCCAATTCTTTTCAGGATATTTAATTGGCGATAATTTCTTTTCATATAATTTAATCATAGGTTTTATCTTTATCTTAGTGTCGCTTTTATTTAAATTAAGTGCAGCGCCATTTCATATATGATCACCTGATGTTTACGAAGGAGCTCCTTTTATTGTAACAGCTTTTTTTTCTATTATACCAAAACTTGCAATTATAGGACTATTATTTAGGTTTTTATTATACACTTTTTATGATTTAATTCCATTTTGACAAGATATTATTTTACTATCAACGTTTTTATCGATTTTAATAGGTACTTTAGGGGCTTTTGCCCAACAAAAGTGAAAACGTTTCCTTGCATATAGTTCTATTAATCACGTAGGTTTTCTTTTACTAGCTATATTAAGTGGAGACTTTGAAGGGATTTCTAGTGTTATTTTTTATTTGCTTGTTTATATAATTACGATGTTGGGAATGTTTGCTTTTCTTATTAATACTAAAATTTATAATTATCCAATATTTCATCAAATGCGATATTTAATTGATATTAATGGTTTAGTTAAACATAACCCATTTTTAGCTGGTGCCGTAGTGGTTTTGTTATTTTCAATGGCAGGTATTCCTCCTACAGCAGGTTTTTTTTCTAAATTATTTGTTCTATTAGCTGCTTTACAAGTTAATTCGTTTGGTATAAGTTTATTTGCAGTTGGTATAAGTTGTGTAGCTTGTTTTTACTATATCAGATTAATAAAAAGTATATATTTTGGATCCTTGCTGAATCATTGAAAAGTACTTAAACCTATGAGTAAATTAAGCTCCTTAATCTTAGGACTTTCTTTATTAAGTATTTTATTTGTTTTTATGGATATAGAACTGATTTCAATAATTTCATTAGCAATGTCTACACCTTTTTTATATTAAATATAAATATGTTTTTAATAAGTATAATTTTAAAAATAATAATAATAATATTACCTTTATTAATAGCAATAGCATATATGACTTTAGCTGAACGTAAAGTGATGGCTGCTATGCAACGTCGTAAAGGACCAAATATAGTTGGAGTTTTTGGTTTATTACAACCCCTTGCAGATGGATTAAAATTATTTGTCAAAGAAACAGTTTTACCATCTAGTGCGAATTTAAGTATGTTTACTTTAGCACCTATATTAACCTTTTTGTTAGCTTTGGTTGCATGATGTGTATTACCTTTTGGTGAAGGTATGGTTTATTCGGATATAAATATGGGTATGCTATATTTATTAGCTATTTCTTCTTTGGGAGTTTATGGTATTATAATTTCTGGTTGATCAAGCAATTCTAAATATGCTTTTTTAGGTGCTTTACGTTCAGCTGCACAAATGGTTTCTTATGAAGTTTCAATTGGATTAATTTTAATTAATGTTTTATTGTGTGCAGGGTCGTTAAATCTTACAGAAATAGTATTAGCCCAACAAAAAATATGATATGCTATTCCATTATTACCCGCTTTAGTTATGTTTTATATTTCTATATTAGCAGAAACAAATAGAGCTCCTTTTGATTTACCTGAAGCTGAAGCTGAATTAGTTGCTGGATATAATGTAGAATATTCCGCTATGGGGTTCGCTTTATTTTTTTTAGGAGAATATGCAAATATGATATTAATGTGTGGTTTAACTACAATTTTGTTTTTAGGTGGTTGATTACCTGTTTGTAATTTAGTAGTGTTTTATTGAATTCCATCAACTATTTGGTTTGGTTTAAAAACAACTTTATTGCTTTTTGGTTTTATTTGAGTACGTTCTGCATTTCCTAGATATCGTTATGACCAATTAATGCGATTAGGTTGAAAAATTTTTTTGCCTTTATCTTTAGGTTGAGTATTATTTACAGCTGGAATTTTACTAAGTTTTAATTGATTGCCATAAAAGATTTATTATGAAACTAATTTTTACTGAATATTCAATAATTTTAATATTTTTATGTATTTCTTTTTGTTTATCTATAATAATTTTTGGGTTATCTTACTTTTTAATCCCTAAAAAAGAAGATCAAGAAAAAGTCAGTGCATATGAATGTGGGTTTAATCCTTTTGATGATGCCCGTGCAACTTTTGATATTAGATTTTATTTAGTTGCTATTTTATTTTTAATTTTTGACTTGGAAATTAGCTTTCTTTTTCCTTGATCTTTAACTTTAGGAAATCTTTCCTTATTTGGATTTTGAAGTATGATCGTCTTTTTATTGATATTGACAATAGGATTTATTTATGAATGGTATAAAGGAGCTTTAGAATGAGAGTAATTAAGGATATTTTTTTAACCAAAAAAGTAGATTGTAAATATATGATCCCATATCGAACTCAATTATATATCTATCTTTGCTAAAACTACTATTTTTATATGGAATTCTTAGACAGTTAAAAAAATGTGTATAAAGAACTTAAAATCTGTTAGACTAAATATATTATTCACATCTAATAATATTTTATGTACAGTTACAAATATCAGAGGAAAAGTATTGTTTTGAACTTCTGCAGGATCAAAAAAAACTCGGGGTATGAAAAAAGTAACGTTAACAACAATAATCTCAATTTTAGGATTAATTTTAGAGTATTTAAATCAATTAAAAATTAGAAATATTCATTTAAATTTAAATGGATTTGATAAAAATAAAAAACTTGTGCTAAAGTATTTTAAACATTCTTTTTTTAATATTTTATCAATTACAAATAATTCTAGGTTATCGCATAATGGTTGTAAAAACATTAAAAAACGATATATATAATGACGGAATAGTTCAATTGGTAAGAACGTTGGAATCATAATCCAAAAGTTATAGGTTCAAATCCTATTTCCGTTAACAGGCTAGATAGCATAGTGGTTTATGCAAAAGATTGCAAATCTTTTTTACATCGGTTCGAATCCGATTCTAGCTTTTGCGAGAGGCTTATAATTAAAATTTTTTGAAAATGAACGTAACTTTACAAAGTGCAAAAATGATTGGTGCTGGTTTAGCAACCATTGGTTTAACTGGTGTAGGTGCTGGTGTAGGTATTGTATTTGGATCATTAGTAATGGCTTATGCACGTAATCCATCATTAAAACAACAATTATTTGGTTATACTATTTTAGGATTTGCATTAACTGAAGCCGTAGCATTATTTGCATTAATGATGGCTTTTTTAATTTTATTTACTTAGTAGTTTAAATAAAAAAATTTTAGGGTATAACGTAATTGGTTAACGTATTTGCTTTGGGAGTAAAAAATTGTAGGTTCAAGTCCTACTACCCTAATTTAAAAGGATGAATGGCTGAGTGGTTTAAAGCATCAATTTTGAAAATTGACATAAGAATTAAGCTTATCGTAGGTTCAAATCCTACTTCATCCAATACAAGTCTGGATAGCTCAGTGGTTAGAGCATAGGGTTGAAAACCCTTGAGTCATGGGTTCAAATCCCATTCTGGACAGAATGATATAACTTTTAGTTAATAAAAAAATATATAGTTTATGTACAATCGCCCTTTATCGCCTCATATTACGATTTATGCAGTACAAACATCATCATTAGCGTCTATTTGACATAGAGTTTCCGGTATGTTATTAACTTCATTTATTGTATTTTATTCTATTTATATGCAATTAGTAATATATAGTAATTATAATAAATATTTGTTTAACTTTGATTTTTTAAATAATTTTTGATCTATTTTTTATGGAATTTTGACTGTAATCCTTTTATTTGGGCTTTTTTACCATAGTTTGAATGGGTTAAAGCAAATAGTTTGAGATTTTGGTATTTTTTTTAACCAAAAATTATACTTTTTTTTAATTATAAGTTTTGTTATTTGTGTGGTTATTTTATTATCAATTTTTTAATTAAAAAATGTTTTTACAAAAAAGTTCAAATAAAATAAATTTATTTTATTTTAAAAACGATTTACAAAAATATTTGCAAGTATATAGATGAAATCCTCTTTTAAATAAAAAACCTTGATTCAATATTTATCCTATTTCTTTAAAGACTTGTGGTCCCATGATTTTAGATGCTTTAATTCAAGCAAAAGATTTGCAAGATTCCACTCTAACTTTCAGGCGTTCTTGTAGAGAAGGTATATGTGGAAGTTGTTCTATGAATATAAATGGAGTTAATACTTTAGCATGTTTAAAATCTTTGGATACAAATGAAGTGTTCGTAACTATTTATCCTTTACCTCATATGTATATAATAAAAGATTTAGTACCTGATTTAACCCATTTTTATGCCCAATATAAAATAATTAAACCTTGATTACAAAGTAATAATATTTCAATAAAAGGAGAGCATTTACAATCAAAACAAGATCGTGTAGAATTAGATGGTTTATACGAATGTATTTTATGTGCTTGTTGTTCAGCTAGTTGTCCTAGTTATTGGTGGAATCATGATAAATATTTAGGGCCAGCTATTTTATTACAAGCGTATAGATGAATTTTAGATTCTAGAGATTTAAATACTAAGCAACGCTTAAATTTTTTAAATCATCGAATGCGTTTATTTAGATGTCATACAATTATGAATTGTAGTAAAACTTGTCCTAAATTCTTAAATCCAGGTAAGGTGATATCATCTATAAAATATAAAGTCTCTATGTTATAAGGCGAAAGATGGGATTCGAACCCATGACTTTTAGATTCACAATCTACTACTCAACCATACCGAGTTCCTTCCGCCTAAATTCATAGCGAAAATAGCTCAATAGGTAGAGTACAATCTTGCCAAGATTGTGGTTGAGGGTTCGAATCCCTTTTTTCGCTTTTTTAATTAATTAAGATATGCAAGTAGATATTTTTTTATTTATTACATTTTCGCTTTTTGCCTTAATTTCATCTATTATGGTTATAAGCTTATCAAATGCAGTGCATTCAGTATTATTTTTAATTTTAGTTTTTTGCAATATTGCTGGTTTATTATTATTATTTGGAGCAGAATTTTTATCTTTTATGTTATTAATTGTCTATGTTGGAGCAATTGCTGTACTATTTTTATTTGTTGTAATGATGTTAAATATAAAAAAAATGTCTGCGAAACAAGGTTTTTTTTCAATTGTTCCTATAGGTTTAACTATATTTTTTATTTTATTTACCCAACTTTCGGAGGTTTTCAATGTTTTAAATATTTTCAATTTAAAACAAGATAATCTTATTTGAATTTCTTGAATTATTGAAAATCAGAATATTACCAATATTCAAGTAGTTGGTAGTGTTTTATATACAAAATATTGTTTTTTATTTATTTTATCTGGATTGATTTTATTAGTAGCTATGATTGGAGCTATTGTTCTTACTATGCATCAACGGACTGATGTAAGGAAACAAAAAATCGAAGTGCAGTTAAATCGAACTTTTGGAGGTTCTTTAAAATTTATCGATTTAAGAAAATAAAGTATTAAAAAAGCGGATATGATGAAATTGGTAGACATGTTAGATTTAGGTTCTAATGATAAATTAAATCGTGAGGGTTCAAATCCCTCTATCCGTACATTTAAATTATGGATATGTTTACTTTAAACATATCCATAATTTAAATATTATTGAAAATCAAGTAAAAACTTTTCTATTTTACCCAAAGCAGGTAAAATACATAAAAAGTATACAAAATAATAAATACTTGCAATCTGTCCTATTAATACAAAAGGTTCTTCTACAGGCATTCCACCAATCCATCCCAAGATTAAACAACATCCAAGCATAGTCCAATATAAAAATCTATAAACAGGTCTAAATCTAGAACTTCTTACTTCTGTACTATGAATTCAAGGTAATAATGCTAAAACTAATATAGCAGAAATCATTGCGACAACCCCTCCTAATTTATGTGGAATACTTCTTAAAATAGCGTAAAATGGTAAAAAATATCATTCAGGTACAATATGTGCAGGGGTAACCATAGGATTAGCTTCTATATAATTATCTGAATGACCCAAAACATTTGGAGAGAAATAAATAAATAAAGAAAAACAAAGTATAAATACTAATAACCCCAGTAAATCTTTATAAATAAAATATGGAAACATACTTATTTTGTCAACATTAGAATCAATACCTAAAGGATTTCCAGATCCATCTTGGTGTAAAATAGCTAAATGAATCAAAGAGGTAGCAGCTATAATAAAAGGAAGTAAATAATGTAAACTAAAAAATCGATTTAATGTAGCATTATCTACAGAAAATCCACCTCATAATCAAGTAACAATTGAATCACCAATTAAAGGTACTGCAGAAACTAAGTTCGTAATTACAGTAGCACCTCATAAACTCATCTGGCCCCAAGGTAAGACATAACCTATAAATGCAGTTATTATCATTAATAAAAAAATAATGACTCCGATAACTCATACCCAATGACGTGGTCTGATATATGAACTAAAGTATAAGCCTCTAAAAATATGTATATACACAACAATAAAAAACATTGAAGCACCATTAGAATGTATGTAACGTAAAAGTCATCCATAATTTACATCTCGCATTATATGTTCTACACTTGCAAAAGCTAAGTCCACGTGTGGTGTATAATGCATAGCTAAAAAAATACCCGTTATAATCTGTATAATCAAACATATAGATGCCAAAAATCCAAAATTTCAAGCATAATGTATATTGATTGGTGTTGGATAATCAATTAAATGATTATTTACTATTGAAATGAGTGGACGTTTTAGTAAACGCATTTAATATTATAATTTAAGTAAAAGTTTTTTTATTTTTTTGTACTCGCTACTGGACTTGAACCAGTAACTCTTAAATTGAGAACGGATTTTAAATCCATCGTGTTTACCAAATTTCACCAAGCGAGTACAAACTTAAAAAATTTAACCTGGTGTAAAAGGACTCGAACCTTTACATGATAGCATCAAAAGCTAATGCCTTACCAATTTGGCTATACACCATCAAATTAAAAAGCGGGTAACGGGATTCGAACCCGTAAAATTTAGTGTGGAAAACTAATGAAGTTACCTATTTCTCTATACCCGCTTCTAAATAATTATATAGTTTCAATATATTCTCTTAATACAATTTTATAATTGCATAAAAAAGGTACTATTTTTATTTTGGTTAAATAAAAATATTTTAGAGACGTAATTTTTTCAATTTTTTTCACTAATACTAAACTAATTACTTTACTTGTTTGTTCCTCCAAACGTTTTGTAAAATAAAGTTTTTTTAAATATGTTTTTTGTAGTTCTTGATTTTGGATTGCTGGAACTTGACCAATCATTTTAGAACTTAAAGTAGTAAACTGTTGTTTTAATATACCAAAATTAGTTATTAATATAGGAAAAAGTTTTTGTCACTTTAAATTTGCAATTAACGAGTTTACAATAGATGCAAAAGATTCTGCAAACTTTATTTCAATTTCTTTTCTTTGGATTTCAAAATCAGCGTATAATGAATCTTTAAGTTTAGTAAAACCAAGTCAACAAAAAGTAACAAAACATAAAAGGATTAAGGTTTCTTCGTTCAATAATATAAGATTTTTAGAAATCAAAATTAATGACAATATAACAACAATACTAAAATTTAACATTTTTAAATTCCGCCTCATCAATAAATAGATACAAATAAAAATAACCAAACGACATCTACAAAATGTCAATATCAAGCTGAGGATTCAAATCCAAAATGGTGCTCCTGGGTTAATTGGTATTGTAACAAACGTAATAAACAAATAAATAAGGAAATTGTTCCTATTAAAACATGAAATCCATGAAATCCAGTTGCCATATAAAATGTAGAACCATATATACCATCAGATAATCTAAAATCTGCCATATTATACTCATACGCTTGCAAAGAAGTAAAAACTATAGCTAAAATAATAGTTAATATTAAACTTGAAATAGCTTGGCTTCTAAAGTTTGCGACTATAGCGTGGTGACACCATGTAACTGTACAACCAGAAAGCAATAAAATTAAAGTATTTAAAAAAGGAATTTCTCATGGATTTAAAACACTTATTCCTTTAGGTGGTCAAGTTAAGCCTATTTCTACTGCAGGAGCCAAACTACTATGAAAGAATGCTCAAAAAAAAGCAAAAAAAAATAGAACTTCTGATATAATAAAAAGAATTACACCATAACGTAATCCCTGCTGTACGATTCCTGTATGATGACCTTCGAATGTTGATTCTCTTACAACATCTCTTCATCATACAAACATTGTCATAAATAACATAAAAAAACCACATAATAAAATAATACCTCCTTGTTTATACGCATGCATATACATTACACCGCCTATAGCGCATGAAAAAGCCGATAATGAGGCTACAAATGGCCAAGGACTAGGATCTACTAAATGAAAGGGATGCCTTTGTACAGACTTTGCTATTTTTGATAAGTAAATCATAATTTTATTTTAAAAATTTTTTGAAAAACTGATTTATAAATTCAGTTAATTTTTTCATTATTGTAAAATCTGACGCAAAAAGTAAAAAAAAAATTAAAAGTAACACGATTATTTGCATTAAAGAAAATCGCATTATTTTATTCGTTTAATTTATTTGAAATTCAAGATATATAATTTGATAAATTTACGGCTTCAATAACAATTGGCATAAATCCATGGTTAATACCACATATTTCACTACACTGCCCATAATAAACACCTTCTCTTTTAATAAATAAAGATGTTTGATTTAAACGACCTGGTACAGCATCACATTTTATTCCTAATGAAGGAATCGCTCAACTATGAAGTACATCCGCTGCAGAAACAATCACACGCACATGAGTATTTACAGGCACAACCATTCGGCTATCTACTTCTAATAATCTTAATTGTCCTATATTTAGATCTTCTTCAGGTATCATATAGCTATCATACATAATAGATTCTTCTTCTGAATTTAAATAATCAGAATATTCATAACTTCAATATCACTGATGACCTAATGTTTTTACAGTTATAGCTGGCGATATAATTTCATCCATAGCATATAAAAGTGAAAATGAAGGAATTGCTATAATTAATAAAATACATGCTGGCGTTACTGTTCAAATAACTTCAATTAAAGTTCCATGTACTAATGATGAAGGCGTATGATTTTGCGTACTTTCAAAATGCCATACTGTGCGGATTAACATTCAAGAAACAAATATGAAAATAACACAAATAAAATACATTAAATCATGATGTAAATTTATAATACCTTCCATAATGGGAGTTGCTGGATCTTGAAATCCCAACTGCCAATTTTCTGGGGCATCGTTAAAAACACAAGGACTTGATATAACCATTAAAAAAAGAAAACTAATAAATTTTAAAGTTTTTAACATTTTTATTCCGCTGTTTCGCAAATTAATGGCATTTCTTCAAATGTATGATATGCCGGTGGAGAAGTTATAACCCATTCTAAAGTTGAATTTCCTACAGTATTTGAGTGTTCAAAATTTCACGGAGCATTTACACAAGGATTTTTCGATGTTAATGAGACAAAAACTAAATAAAAAAAGAATAATGTACTAAATAAAGCAACATAAGAACCATAAGAAGCCACTAAATTCCAACCTGCATAAGCATCTGGATAATCAGGAATTCTTCTAGGCATTCCAGCTAATCCTAAAAAGTGCATTGGCATAAATGTAAGATTTACCCCAATAAAAGTCGATCAAAAGTGAATTTTCCCTAATAATTCTGGATATTGTACTCCAGTAATTTTACCAAATCAATAATAAAAACCTGCAAAAATAGCAAAAACAGCACCCATAGATAATACATAGTGAAAATGGGCTACCACATAATAAGTATCATGCAAACTAATATCTAAACCTGAGTTTGCTAAAACAATTCCAGTAAGGCCTCCTATTGTAAATAAAAAAATAAAACCCGTTGCAAAAAGCATGGGCGTTTTAAAATATAACGACCCTTCTCACATAGTTGCGATTCAACTAAATATTTTAATTCCCGTGGGAACTGCAATGATCATTGTAGCAGCAGTAAAATAGGCACGTGTGTCAACGTCAAGTCCTACAGTATACATATGATGCGCCCATACAATAAAACCTAATACTCCAATAGAAACCATAGCATAAACCATTCCAATGTAACCAAAAACTGGTTTTCTTGAAAAAGTTGCCACTATATGACTTACCATACCAAAACCTGGGAGAATTAAAATATAAACTTCAGGATGCCCAAAAAATCAAAAAAGATGCTGATATAAAATAGGATCACCACCACCAGCGGGGTCAAAAAATGCTGTATTAAAATTACGATCAGTTAAAAGCATTGTAATAGCTCCCGCTAAAACTGGAACGGCTAATAACAATAAAAAAGCTGTAATAAAAATAGATCATACAAATAATGGCATACGATACATACTTTGCCCAGGATTACGCATATTTAAAATCGTAGAAATAAAATTGACAGCTCCTAAAATTGATGAAGCTCCTGATATATGTAAACTAAATATTGCAAGATCTACAGCACCCCCAGAATGACTTTGGATTGAACTTAATGGAGGGTATACAGTTCATCCTGTTCCAACACCAACTTCGACAACTGCTGATGCTAAAAGTAAACAAAGTGAAGGTGGTAATAATCAAAATGATATATTATTTAAACGTGGGAAAGCCATATCAGGACTTCCAATCATAATGGGTACTAACCAGTTTCCAAACCCACCTATCATTACAGGCATTACCATAAAAAAAATCATTAAAAACGCGTGTGCTGTTATTAAAACATTATAAATTTGATGATTCCCTAACAATAATTGATTTCCAGGTTGCGCTAACTCCATTCGGATTAACATTGACATACAGCCACCTAAAACACCAGAAAAGGCTCCAAAAATTAAATATAAAGTTCCTATATCTTTATGGTTCGTTGAAAAAATTCAACGTGAAACTCATTGCATAATTGAAAATTGCATTGTCTTATAATAATAAATATTATTTAACTTTGTTAATCGAATATTTAACAAACGAGAGAGACGGGACTTGAACCCGCAACTTTTAGCGCGACAGACTAACACTCAACCTTTGAGTTTCTCTCCCTTTCATTTAAACTATTTTGTGAGTTTAACCTTAAAGGAAATTTTTTTTAAAATATAATTAAACAAGTTTTGCATTTGTTGCTCTGTTAAATTATCAAATTCAAATAAAATCATCCCAGGTCTAACATAAACAGCATGTGTATAAACAGATCCTTTACCTTTACCCATTCTTGATTCTATATTAAGCTTCGTAAGTGCTAAATTCAGTGATAATAATGTTCAGAAACGAATGTTTTTTTTGTTATTTGTCACTAACTTTATTTTTTTTAATATTATTCACTTTAATGCATTTAATTGGTTTTTAGTTAACCTACTAAAGGAAAGTGATTTAATACCAAAGCACCCATACTTTAAAACATGATTCGATTGCTTTAACTTTAATAAGTATTTATTATGTGTTTTCTTTTCTTTTCACATTTTTAAAATATTAGTTTATTTCATAAAACAATCAAATTTGCAACCCACAGCTTCCTAATTTTGTATATAAATTTTTTTGTACAAATTCTACTTGATTTTTTAAAGATACTAATGATAAGGATCCTGAGCTCTGTTGAATACTTTTCGCCATTTGACTTTTTGAATTATCAAATCGCCCTACTAGCCGAACTTTAAACCCTTTCAAATGTACTAACCGAATCCCTTTTGTAGAATAAACTATTTTACTATGATAACGATGTTTATTAAGGAATACACATATTTGCCATAGTATTTTATTTGGACTTTTATTTTGCTTAAAAAGATAAGACGCATAACTTAATATTAAATTAGATGTTGTTATTCAATATATTCTCTTATAAATACGTAAGTAAATTTTCAATGAGAACCAATTAAATATCAATTTTGATAACTCTTGTACTAAAAATAAATATTTGTCTACTTGATTAATAAGTACTTCGACGATATAAATATTTAAAAAGAGCTTATTATTAAAATATCAAAATTCCTTATCATTTACCAAAAATTTATTTACCTTCAAAATTTTACTTACAATATTTTCAATTTGCAGTTGCTTTAAAAAAGATAACGCATAACAATAACTTAATTTGCTATAATTTTGTATTGTAAAATCTCCTACTTGAGTTAAACCAAGTTTAAGGCTTATAGGATTTACTTTTCTTGTCATGATTACGATTTTGGTTAAGTTAAATTAAAATTTTTTTGAATAATTCGGATTTATAAAAACTAAAATTTATTACTAAATAACACTTTTAAACCGATCTATCTAATAATCTTTTAGATTATTCTTGAAAAATATATAAAAGAATACTTAATACACTTGATTCATTCAGTATTTATTAAAAGCTAACGTAGCTACTTGACTATGCTATTGGCATAACAATCATTTAACCAGAGGTTAGAGTATTCTGGTCCTCTCGTACTAAAAATACACTTTTTATTTTTCTTTTCTTACAGTAGATAGGGACCGAACTGTCTCACGACGTTCTGAACCCAACTCACGTACCTTTTTCACTAGCGAACAACTAGACCCTTGAAATCTATTTCAATTCCAGGATAAGATGAGTCGACATCGAGGTATCAAACCGTGACGTCAATATGAACTCTCAGTCACGATGAATCTGTTATCCCTAGAGTTCCTTTTATTTGTTGAACGATATTAATTCCACACTTAAATATCGGGTCACTATGACAGACTTTCGTCGCAATTCGATTTATAAATCTTATTGTCAAGCAAGTTTATACCATTATATTCTTCATTATTCATTATGAATAATTGTTCCTTACCTTCGTACACCTCCGTTACCTTTTAGGAGGTACTCGTCCCAAGTAAACTTTCTCTTTTAAACGGTCTTTTATAATATTATTTATAAATTAAGTAAAAAACTAAATTTAACGAGTGGTATCTCATAAAAACATTATTAATTATTCCCACTTATTCTTCACATTTAAATAATTTTTTACAATTTAAAATCAAAGTAAAGGATCTAGGGTCTTTCCGTCTTACTGCAAGTAATCCACATTTTCATGGATAATGTAATTTCGCTGAAATTGTATTGGAGACAGTGAAGCAATCGTTACGCCATTCATGCAGGACGGAATTTACCCGCCAAGGAATTTCGCTACCTAAGGATTCTTATAGTTAGAACCGCCGTTTACTTAGATTTAAAAAATAAGCATTAACCTAAATTTTTTATTTTTAAGTACTGGGCAGGCGTCAGACTCTATACTGCTTTTTACAAATTCGCAGAGTCCTGTGGTTTTGTTAACCAGTCGTTGCTTCTTCTTTTATGCTACCTTTTTAAAAGGCTCTCTTTATAGCGAACATACAGAGTTAATTTGCCGAGTTCCTTCAATACAATTTTTTCATTCACTTATAATTTCTTCAATAAATTTACCTGTGTCGGTTTAAGTACGGTTTACTATTTTTATAATTTTTTCTCGAAAATAATGTAAATTAATTTTATGCCTTATTTTAGTTAACAGTATTATAAAATTTTTTACTTTATTTTTTCCATGTTTTAACAACACATATAAAAAGTATAACATAATTATCAATTTCCTATCGAGTACAATTTTTATTCACCTCTTAAGAACCGACTAACTCAATGAATTTAAAATTACATTGAAACCCTTAAACATTAAGTGATTACGATTTTTTAACGCAATTTTCGCTACTCATATCAGCATTAGCATCTTTGTTAATTTTTAATAATTTTACAATCAAAAAAATTTTACAAAGTGTTTCACTACCATCAAATTATATTAATCCGCTACTTCGATATAAAACTTAAAGCTTCTATACATTTTAAATTATAAAAAAGAAAAATAACGAGCTGAAACGCTTTCTACCATGAAAGGCTGCTTCTAAGCCTAACAAAATTATTATTTGAACTTCCTTCAATTTTTTCTCTAAGTTTTAATTTAGAAATCTTAGTATTCGGTCTGGATTGTTTTCCTTTTGTCTATAAACCTTATTGCTTATAGACTGTCTGCTAATTACATAAAACTTTAATTCGGAGTTAAAAAAAATTTAGTAAATTTTTACATCCCTTTGTTTTTTTTGTACTCTAACTCAAGGTTTATACTAATTAACGTAGTACTAAAATACATTTCGTGAAAAACCGGCTATCTCCAAGTTTGATTAGCCTTTCACTCCTAATTACAAATCATCCCTATATTTTGCTACATATACGGGTACAGTCTTCAAAAACTTTTTAAAGTATTCTCAACTTATTCACAACTAGATCACTTGGTTTCAGGTCTAATACATATTACTTTTCATGCCTTTTTATGACTAATTAAGCTTGCAATATACATTAACTTGCTGATTCATTATGCAAAAGGCACTTCGTCGTTACACACTTCGAAAATTTTAAAACACTTAACTCAAAAGAATTCTTTTCGAATTTCTTTACCTTTCCCTCACGGTACTCGTTCACTATAGGTTGGAAAACTTTCTAAGCTTAGAAGGTGGTTCTCCTTTATTCATATAAATTAAAGTTCATACTACTTAAAAATTTTAGTATAGAAAGTTTTTATTAATACAGGACTTTTACCTTTTTTAGTTAATTATAATCAAAAACTTTCTACTAAGCTTTTACATCGCGTTCATTCACCATTACTTACGATCTTTCGATTGATTTTATTAACAATGTTACTTAGATGATTCAATTCACATTACTTCTCAAAAAATTTTGATGAGTTTACTCTAAATACGGAAATTTATAAATCACAAGCAAATGCCTCCATATAACTTTTCGTAGCGTCACGTCCAAAATTTCCCACCAAGGTTTTTATTAAGTGCTCGTTATAAAAATTTTAAAATCCCTTAACCAAAATTTTATCCTTTCATTAAATGCATTAATTCCACTGTAATTACACTGCGAATTCGATAATAAATAACTAAAATTGCTAATCCTATAGACGACTCTGCTGCTGCTACAGTTAAAATCAATAACGAAAAAATTTGGCCTGTAATATCATCTAAATAAATTGACGCAAATATCAAATTAAAACTTACAGATAAAAACATCATTTCTAAGGACATTAACATAACAAGAATATTCTTTTGATTTAAAAATATTCCTAAAACACTAATTAAAAATAATAAAATAGAAGTATTTGTACTATTTATATAAACTAACATTATTTTTATTTTTTTATGGGATAGTAGAGTTTTTTTGATTTTCCAGCCACAGGTTCCCCTACGGCTACCTTGTTACGACTTCACTCCAGTTCTTTTTTTACCATAAACTATAACTTAAATACAGAATAGTTTTCAAATAAAATAAATTTCCATAGCGTGACGGGCGGTGTGTACAAAACCCGAGAACTTATTCACCGTAACATTCTAATTTACGATTACTAGCAATTCCAACTTCATATTTTCGAGTTACAGAAAATAATTCGTATATAATTTATTTTTCAAGTTTTGCTTAAACTTACATTTTCGCTTCTTTTTGTATAAATTATTGTAGCACATGAAAGTAGCCCAATCTATTAGGGTCATGAGGACTTGACGTGATTCTCACCTTCCTTTAAGATATCCTTAACAGTCTATATTCAAAAATATACGAGAGTTTTGTCCGTTTAGTGGAATGAACCAAACGCTTCACAGCACGGACTGACGACAGCCATGCAACACCTGTTATTATTCAAAGATTGGTAAGATTTCGCGCGTATTATCGATTTAAACCACATGCTCCACTGCTTGTGCAGGTTCCCGTCAATTCCTTTGAGTTTTAATCTTGCGATCGTAGTTCCCAGGCGGAGTGTTTAACGTGTTAACTGTATTTCTGATTATTCAAAAATTAACACTCATCGTTCAGGGCATGGACTACAGGGGTATCTAATCCCTTTTGCTACCCACGCTTTAATATCTCAGTGTCAGTTTTATTTCAGATTATTGTTTACACTATTGAGGTTCTTTTAAATATCAAAACATTTTACTGTTACAGTCAAAATTCCATAATCTTTTCTTAAACTCTAGAAAATTATTTTTTTAGCCATTTTAAAAACAAAATTTAAAATTTAAACTAAAAGTTAAGTTTCCACCTACATATGCTTTACGCCCAATAAGTTCAAATAACGTTTGCCCTTCTCGTTTTACCGCGGCTGCTGGCACGAAATTAGCCAGGACTTTTTTTTAGATTATCATTATTTACTTAATTTTAATGTTTTAAAACAAAAAGTTCTTTCACATATATGGTTTAGCTGGGTCAAGCTTGCGCTCATTGCCCAAGATTCCTCACTGCTGCCTTTAAATAAAGTTTGGACCGTATCTCAATTCCAATGTGGTTGCTCATCTTCACAGACCAACTAAAGATCATTAGCTTGATATACTTTTATTATACCAACAACTTAATCTTATATAGACTTTTCTCAAACCAATAAAATTTTTTCATGCATCAAACAATTATTTGAGGTTAATTTCTATATTATACTCACCCGTTCACTATTAATTTATAATTTTTAAAATAAATTTATTTAATTTGCATGTGTAAAGCTAACCATTAACGTTTATTCTGAGCCAGGATCAAACTCTTTTTAAAACTTTCATTTCTTTAATAAAAAATTCTTTTGATCTGACTATCCCATTATATTATTGAGTAAAAGCGGAAATTTCATTGCATTAGACTAAATATTCCACCGCTTTCTGTAAAAACCAATTCAGATAAAATTTTTTTATTTAGTATAATATTTTCTGCAGAAATAAAAAAAGAAAACAAATTATATTTTATAATTAATAGTTTAATATGATTAATATTTTTTTTTCGAAAAATACGCTTTTTATTTATACGACTTTTAGTTTGTAAAAGTTCTTTTTTCATAATTTATCTTAATTCAAAATAATAAATACGGGAATAGGATTTGAACCTATAGCTTCAGATCATGAGTCTAATGAGTTAACCTTATTACTCCATCCCGTTAATTACATTACTCCTAGTGGGATTTGAACCCACGTTTATGCCACGAAAAAGCATTGTCTTAAACCATTAAACGATAGGAGCTTAACTTTTTTTACTACCATATTTAGAACGACTCTTTTTTCTATTACTTACTGCGGCTAAATCAAAAGGACCTCGAACGAGCTGATATTTAACACCCGGCAAATCTTTCACACGGCCACCGCGTATTAAAACGATTGAATGTTCCTGTAAAGCATGACCTTCTCCAGGAATATATCCTATAACCAATTTTCCGGTACTAAGTTGTAATTTAACTACTTTACGGTCTGCTGAATTAGGTTTTTTAGGATTCATTGTAAAAACTTTTAAACAAACCCCTTTTTTTTGAGGACATTTTTCTAAAGCCACAGACTTTGTTTGGACTTTTTTTCTACGTCTTGAAGATTTTAATAATTGATTAAATGTGGGCATATTTTCAAAACTTTTATATTACATAATTTATAACAAACAAATAAAAAAACTAGTTCAAAAGTAAAAAATACGAATCATATACAAAAAATTTGTAAAAAATTATCTGGGGGGATTAATAAAAATAACATACATAAAATTCCAAACATAAAAGGCTTCCGATAATATTTAACCAAAAAATAAATCTGATTTAGTTTTATTAAAGACCAGAAATGAAAAGCTAATAAAAATGTAAAAAAACCTAAAGAGCCTAAAAAATAACGAAAAGTTAAAATTCATTTTATATAACTTATAATACGAAATTCAACAAAAATACTAAATAAATTGGTATTATTAATGTCTCATTTTGTTAAAACAGATAAAACAAAAGGTAATAAACCGAAATGTACAAAAAACATATAAATTAAAACTATCAAAAAAGTAAAGTAAAACGATCTATTAAAAAACTTAATTTGATAAAAATATCAACTGGAACAACTAAATTTAGATAATTGAAAAATTCAGTAAGGAAATACAAAAAAAAAAGATTTAGATATCACTAAGAGTCATAATACATCAAATAGATCCATCACATTTGTAACAATAAATTTTTTTAATTCATATATAACAAAGGGATAAACTTCAAAAAATATCAAATAATATATATTTATACTCGCAATAAATATACACAAAAAAAAACTTATAAAAACATAAAGTAAGCGAAAAATAAGTTCTAATGAATAAAAATAAATAAGTTTAGAATACATTATTGAGTGTATTAGGACTTGAACCTAAGATCTATAAATTAAAAGTTTACTGCTTTACCAAACTAAGCTATACACCCTTTTAATTAAACAACGTGTTTGGAAAGAATCGAACTTCCATTCTTTAAATCCGTAGTTTAATGCTTTATCCTAATTAAGCTACAAACACGTTTTTAAAATCATTTAATAATGAGCAATAATGGATTTGAACCACCAACTTTTTCGGTGTAAACGAAATACTCTACCATTTGAGTTAATTGCCCTGTTTTTAACTTCCTGAGTAGGATTCGAACCTACAACCTAATGGTTAACAGCCATACGCTCTACCTTTAAGCTATCAGGAAATTTTATTGAAGAGGTTTAAAGGGATACCTTCTCACGCATATATTTACTTTACCTTAAGGCCAAGCTTTTTTAATATTAAGATGTTTAATTGATTTAATTCAAGCGTTTTTAGTTTAATGGATAAAACATCAATCTTCTAAATTGATTATTGTAGGTTCGAATCCTTCAAAGCGCAAACTTTAAGGTTTCACAAATTTGAGAAGAATGGGATTTGAACCCATGACACTCTGTAAAATTGAAGTGTGACGATTTAGCAAACCGTTGTTTTAAACCACTCAACCATCTTCTCTAAGCTAAAGGGGATTTCTTTCCCTCTATAGAGGTGTTTTTTTTGCAGAGGTCCCCTAAAGTTGGCACTGAACAGCTGTTCAGTG